AAAGAAATCTTTTTTTTTGTAAGTAGAAGTTATTTCAAACTCTTATGTTAATCAATCGAGTCATATGCATGAAGCCGTCAACTATTTTACGGAATGCGTGAATTGAAAAAAGAAGGAATAACAAAAAGAAGTGGTAATGGGAGCATTTGTACTATATGTACAAATCAAAATTGGGCGGATCTTTACCCGGAGTAGAGCATAAACCTAAAAAGATTAAAGAGGCCCATTTAAGAACAAGAAAATGACATCGTGATTTGGATTGAATCTCGATGAAACAATCCATCAATGAAAAGTAAATTGGATAAGTTTAATGAATTCTTTTATATATTATACATTATTATTATAAGGAAAGGAAGACAAACTCATATTTAGTGAAAAATCAAAGAAAATCCTTTTATTAGAAGTTAGAAAGAACTTGCTATGAAAAAAGAAAAAGTATTGGAATCTACACATTGATTTTTTTTTTGAACCGTATGCGTCAAAAGGCGCCTGTACGGTTTCGAGGGGATACAATTTGACCCTAATCAACCGACTTTATCGAGAAAGATTACTTTTTTTAGGTCAAGAGGTTGATAGTGAGATCTCAAATCAACTTATTGGTCTTATGATATATCTCAGTATCGAGGATGATACCAAAGATCTGTATTTGTTTATAAACTCTCCTGGCGGATGGGTAATACCGGGGGTCGCTCTTTATGATACTATGCAATTTGTGCAACCAGATGTACATACAATATGCATGGGATCAGCCGCTTCAATGGGATCTTTTATCCTGGTAGGAGGAGAAATTACCAAACGTCTAGCATTCCCTCACGCTTGGCGCCAATGAGGCTTTTATTTGAGAGAAAAAAGAAGACTATGCCTTCGCCATATGAAATATGAATATTAAGTAATAATAGCATGGCACTTTGAATTCGATATAAGAAATTCTGTTTTCAAAACATTAGATTATGTATCGAGAGAGTAATATGAGAAAAAGGTATTTCCTATTTTATTATCGGAAGTCCAGTTCAGCGTCACAAACTTTTTTTCACACCAGAGGTCTCTTAACAATATTTATAGTATAGAGCGAAAAAAAAAATCTATTCTTTTTTCCTTAGTTTATTTGATCAAAAAAGCAACTTTGGGATTGCTGAATGACAGACAAATCACAGACAAAAAAATATAATAAATATATAAAGCAACGGAGCCATCATAGTATTTTTGAATTCCTCCGAAAGGAAGGGTGGTAAGTTGATCATTTACCGAGCGGGGTCTAATCGATCCTATTTTTTTGAAGGTAAGGGTCAATTTTATTGTAGAGCCGTATGCAATGCATAATGCCCGTACGGTTGTTCGATTCTATCTTTTTTCTTGTTATTCTTTTATCTTTCTTTTATCTTCCCCTCATCGTGTCAAATAGAGAAACTTTTTATTATCTTATATCATCAGGGTAATGATCCATCAACCTGCTGGTTCTTTTTCTGAAGTAGCAACGGGAGAATTCATCCTGGAAGTGGGAGAACTGCTGAAACTACGTGAAACCCTGACAAGGGTTTATGTACAAAGAACGGGCAAACCTTTATGGGTTGTATCCGAAGACATGGAAAGAGATGTTTTTATGTCAGCAACAGAAGCCCAAGCTTATGGAATTGTTGATCTTGTAGCGGTTGAATGAGAATAGCCTTTATTTCAATTTCACGTCAAGTCGTGATTTAAAATTCACCCTGCCGAGTTTAATATTCTATGATTTTTATTTACTATTGTAAGTCATAATCATCCGGTTAGGATTGATCTAAACCAGTCCATTATGTATATGATTCAACATGCCAACGATTAAACAACTTATTAGAAATACAAGACAGCCAATTAGAAATGTCACAAAATCCCCCGCGCTTCGGGGATGCCCTCAGCGTCGAGGAACATGTACTAGGGTGTATGTGCGACTCGTTCAGATCATGAACTAGAACAAAGGAAAGAGGACAATGTTCAAATATCAATGATCAAATAGGATAGAACGGAAAAACAAACTACATTTCCTATCTAAAAATAAGAAAATGGATGATATCCCTTTTATTGTGTATGAAATTTATGGTTTCTATTGGTGTAAAACCACTCACCTCAATTCAAGATGAGAAGCAATTCTCCATTGGTAGCAAATGGTTATCCATTAAGCGGAGGAAATCTTAGTTAACCTAGACGCCTCTTGCAAGAACGGACTAACAGGGTCAGCTACCCAGCCAACTTTCATAATTAAATACCGTTACTGTATAGGTAGAGCTCGTTGTGAAAGACCTATTACTGGATAATTCATGGGTAGAGCCGAAGAATGTGAACTATACAAGTTAGCAATAACATTGATTAAATGAAGTAAAGGCTCCGGTGTATAGAGAAGACCTCACCGTTTAAGAAGTAACCATAGAAACGATGGAATCCACTATTTCTTTATCATTGCTATTTTTTAAGTAAAATTTTGTATTTCGAGGTGAAATGCCTAGAAAAAATAAAAAATCGTGGTTGG